TCAATGAATGGATGTTACGACTAAAAATCCAGGGAAATTTTGCTCCTTCGGCTTAAAATAAGAATGCTTCTGAAGGAAGAAAAAACGTTCGAGACCCCTTTGAAAAATTTTTGTGAAGTCCGGTCGCGAGGTCTGAATAGTAGGCATGAATCATAGTTCAAATATTTCTTGATCTATTCCATATATCCCGTGCTCCAGATACTCGAATAAATATCCGACGAGGCAAAACCCATCTCTATCGAGATGACAGACCTATTCTCTGTACTATCACTAGGATCAATTATAACAAGTCACACACTCATATTCCGGAAATACCGAACGAAACAAGGGAATTTCACGGTCGAACTACCAGAATGGCCTAGCAACCCGAGTGCTAAAAAATGCATTTTGAATTGAAAAGCCGGGTCTTCCTTGATTGAAAGCCCCAGGCTTCGTAGTTATTATAAGCCTAACTCATTGAAATTCCATCCAGTAAAACGGAAGAATTGTAAATCTCCAAAATAATGGATAGGAATATCGCAAATAATGCCATTGCGACACCCATCAAGGGAGTCGTTCCCCACCCAGGGGCTACTTTACCATATTCCGAATTCAATGGTTTCAATAAATCCCCTATAATAGTTCGTCTTGGCCCAGATCTGGAACTATCCTCAACGGTTTGTGTAGCCATAAATCCTATTGCATTGGTTGACATCTGTTGACTTTGTATACTATTCCGTTGTAAATAAACGGTCTTATCGTAGCGTAGATCCATCATTCATGGTCTTGAAATTATCTAATAATGGAAACAGCAACCCTAGTCGCCATCTCTATATCTGGTTTACTTGTAAGCTTTACTGGGTACGCTTTATATACCGCTTTTGGGCAACCCTCTGAACAACTAAGAGATCCGTTCGAAGAACACGGGGACTAGTTGAAGTAACGAACCTCCAATAGGGAGGTTCGTTACTTCAATGGAAATTGAGATAATAAAAAATTATTTCATCTTTTTCGTCGAAATCCTAGGTGGGTCTCGAAAAAAGATAGCGAAAAAAATTATCCCTAGAGTCGAGACTAAGAGGAATGTATAAACCAATGCTTCCATAGATTCGATCGTGGTTTACAATTATAGCTTCCGTGCCTGTGCATTTGGGATCATTTCCCAGCTAAAGAAAGGGCAAGAGTCAAAGAGAAACAATGATAAAAATCAAGACTTCTCTGGTACTCTATATTAGCAAAAATGAATAAAAAAAAAAAAAATAAAAATAGAGTTGAAATATACATATATCAGAGCAATGTTGTATCAGACTGCTTGTCTCCTTGTAGTTGGATCTCCAAGTTTTTGGAATGTTCCAAATTCTACTTGAGCATCCAAATCTGGATCAATACCAGCAAAAACATCTCTGAACAAGGTTCGAGCGCCATGCCAAATATGCCCGAAAAAGAAGAGCAAAGCAAACGAAACATGTCCAAAAGTAAACCAACCCCTTGGACTACTACGAAAAACACCATCGGATTTCAAAGTAGCACGATCTAATTCAAAAATTTCACCCAATTGAGCACGTCTAGCGTATTTTTTCACAGTAGCAGGGTCACTATAACTAACTCCATTGAGTTCACCACCATAAAATTCAACAGTTACACCTACTTGTTCCACACTATACTTTGATTCCGCCCTTCTAAAAGGAACATCGGCTCGCACAATTCCGTCTCCATCTACCAAAACTACGGGAAATGTTTCAAAAAAAGTAGGCATACGACGGACAAAAAGTTCATGCCCTTCTTTATCTCTAAAGATGGGGTGTCCTAACCAGCCAACAGCTATTCCATCACCGTTGTCCATTGAGCCTGCTCTGAATAATCCTCCTTTCGCCGGATTATTACCAATGTAATCATAAAAAGCTAATTTTTCGGGAATTTTAGACCAAGCTTCTGATAAACTCAGATTTTCGGCTAGCCCGGCGTCAACTCGTCTATATATTTCTTGCTGGAAGTATCCCTGATCCCACTGATAACGAGTGGGCCCAAATAATTCAATCGGGGTAGTTGCTGAACCATACCACATAGTTCCAGCAACAACGAAAGCTGCAAAAAAGACAGCAGCGATACTACTGGAAAGGACAGTTTCAATATTGCCCATACGTAATCCTTTGTATAAACGTTGAGGCGGGCGGACACTAAGATGGAATAGGCCTGCTAATATACCCAACGTCCCCGCTGCAATATGATGAGAGGCTATTCCTCCCGGAACAAAAGGATCAAAACCTTCCGCGCCCCAAGCTGGATTTACAGCTTGTACTTTTCCGGTTAAGCCATAAGGATCGGACACCCATATTCCAGGACCATACAAGCCTGTTACATGAAATGCTCCAAACCCAAAGCAAGCTACCCCAGAAAGAAATAAATGAATTCCAAAGATCTTGGGCAAATCCAAGGAGGGTTTTCCCGTACGTTCATCACAGAATATTTCTAGGTCCCAATACACCCAATGCCAGATAGCTGCTAAGAAGCACAAACCAGAAAACACAATATGTGCCCCGGCTACACCTTCGTAACTCCAAATACCCGGATTCGTTATAGTCCCTCCTGTAATACTCCAACCACCCCATGAATTAGTTATTCCTAAACGAGTCATGAAAGGTATAACGAACATACCTTGTCTCCACATTGGATCAAGAACAGGGTCAGAGGGATCAAAAACTGCTAATTCGTATAAAGCCATTGAGCCGGCCCAACCAGAAACTAGAGCTGTATGCATTATATGGACAGAAAGTAACCGACCGGGATCATTCAATACGACGGTATGAACACGATACCAAGGCAAACCCATGGAAATACCCCTTTATCAAAGAAAAAATAGACACTATGTGACTTTCTCGCATTGGATTGGAAAAGACTATGTTATGCACCTTACCTTTTCATTGGATTACCTCGAAGCAAGGGTTAATATTTATTCCGTTCCGTTAGTAATAATTGAACAATTCTGTTCGTAGGAACAAAGAGAAACAGATCTATTCTATACCCGATAAGTACCAATACGCAATGGGGGATTGGACCCGTTTTTGGAGCGAATGCAATACAAAGAGACTTGTTCATCATTCGAACGATCCATTCATAAGACTTTTCCTTTATTCAATCTGTCTTCCTATAGAAACCCTCTAATCTATGGATAAAATATGATAAACAACAATATTCAATTAGGAAAACGATAAAATAAATGGGAAGACAAGAAAATCGATTGATTGTTACGTTTCCACATCAAAGTGAAGTATAGTACTTAACCCCCTTTTCTTTAATTTAATGCCCATTGGTGTTCCAAAAGTACCTTTTCGGAGTCCTGGAGAGGAAGATGCGGTTTGGGTTGACGTATAGTGCGACTTGTCAGACATATTGGGTCATATGGGATTTCCCCGTTCTCTCCCCCGATTGAGATATCCCCTGTTTTGCCCAAGAAAGATTGATTAAACTATCAAGAATTCGGAGCGTGAAATGCAATTAGATCAATTTTTTTGTTGATTTTGGGGATTATTATCAATTAGAAAGATTTATGGTTGAATTGATCAAAAAAAAAAAATAAAGTATCAGGCTCCGTTCAAAAAAATAGAAAATTTGTAATCCATGTAGGATTATTACTCGTATCATAAAAGATTCCTATTTAATCAGAGAAGCGATCTCAAACTTGCCAATCAATCGAGTAATATGATAAATAGATTGAATATTCTGTAAAAGAAAGAAAAGACATGAAAAGAAATTGAAAAAAAAAAATTGTTGCAAAGCAAAAAGAAGTGGTATAGGGATCATTTGTCCTATATGTGCGAATCGAATTCGGGCGGATCCTTACCCGGAGTAGAGAATAAACCTAAAAAAAAAGAATTGAAGAGGCCCATTCAGGAACAAGAAAATAACATTGTGATTTGGATCTCGATGTGATAATACATCAATGAGAGGTTAGTTTGATAAGTTCAATGAATTCTTTTTTTTATAGGTTAAAAAGAAGTAATTCAAAACTTATTAATCTTTCTTGAAAAATAGAAGAAAAGCCCCCTTTAGCTTGGTTTATTTCCTTAGGAAAAGCCTGTGCTACGAAAAAAAGAGGGCTGGAATCGACACATTGATTCTTTTTTTTTTCACAATTTTCATTTTTTTTTTGAACCGTATGCATCTAAAGATGCGTGTACGGTTCCTAAGGGATAAAATTTTGTCCTAATCAACCGACTTCATCGAGAAAGATTACTTTTTTTAGGACAAGAGGTTGATAGCGAGATCTCGAATCAACTTGTTGGTCTGATGGTATATCTCAGTATAGAGGATGATACCAGGGATCTTTATTTGTTTATAAACTCTCCCGGCGGGTGGGTAATCCCAGGAATAGCTATTTATGATACTATGCAATTTGTGTCACCAGATGTACATACAATATGCATGGGATTAGCAGCTTCAATGGGATCTTTCATCCTGGTCGGAGGAGAAATTACCAAACGTCTAGCATTCCCTCACGCTTGGCGCCAATGAAGTTTTTTTATTTGAGAGAAAAAAAGAAGGAAGACTATGCCTTCGCCATATAGAATATGAATAATAAGTAATAATAGCATGGCACTTGGAGTTCGATATGAGCAAACAATTATTATTGTTTTTCACAACATGTGATTATGTATCGAGAGAGTAGTATGAAACAAAGGTTATTCCCGATTTTATCTTATGGGTAGGGGATCCGTTTCAGCGTCACAAACCTTTTTGCTTCTATACCAGAAGTCTCTTTCTGATATTTATGTTATGAAAGAGTACCAAAGAAAAAAAAAAAAAGATCAGTTTCATTTTTCCTTAATAGATCGGATCAGGAAAACACTTTGGGATTGCTGAATCACAAACGAGATAAAATAAATATCTAAAGCAACGGAACCATCATAGTATTTTTGTTTTAACTCCTCCTAAGGGAAGGATGGTAAGTGGATCACTGAATCTGATAGATTCTATTTGTCTCTTTCTTCGACGGAAGAGAAAAGGAAATTCCATAACAGAGCCGTATGCAATGCACAAAACATGCCTGTACGGTTCTTAAATTCTATCTTTCTTTTTTCTTCTTGTTTTATTTTTTATCCTTTCGCCGGATCGGGCGAGACATAGGAACCTTTTATTATGTTATATCATCAGGGTTATGATCCACCAACCTGCTAGTTCTTTTTATGAGGCACCTACAGGAGAATTTATCCTGGAAGCGGAAGAATTACTGAAACTCCGCGAAACCCTCACAAGGGTTTATGTACAAAGAACGGGCAATCCTTTATGGGTTGTATCCGAAGACATGGAAAGGGATGTTTTTATGTCAGCAACAGAAGCCCAAGCTCATGGCATTGTTGATCTTGTAGCGGTCGAAAATAGCGGGGATTTCGCATAAACCTGCAATCCTGTTTCGATCCATAATTCGAATAATCTGTGATTTCATATTTTATCCTCTTTTCTTACCCAAGTAAAATATTAAGTAAGAAGTAATTCATAATTATCCGGTTAGGATCGATCTAAACCAGCCCATTCTGTATATGATTCAAAATTCAGGATGCCAACTATTAAACAACTTATTAGAAACACAAGACAGCCAATCCGAAATGTCACGAAATCCCCCGCTCTTCGAGGATGTCCTCAGCGCCGAGGAACATGTACTAGGGTGTATGTGCGACTCGTTCAAATCATGAGCTGGAACAAATGAAATGATTTTTCCAGTATAAATGACCGGTAGCAATGAATAGGATAGAATGGATGAACCCTATTCACTATCTAAAAATAAAGATCTATCATATATCTATATTTTATGGAATTTATGGTTTCCATTGGTGCAAATCCAATCAACTCAATTGGAGATGAAAAGCAATTCCCCATTGGTAGCAATGGTTATCGATTAAGCGGGGAAATGGTATTTTAAAAGCGGGAAGATTATGTTCCTACTCTTGCAAGAACGGACTAACAGGGCCAGCTACCTAGCCAACCTTCATAATAAAATGCCGTTACTGTATGGATAGATCTCATTGTGAAAAGACCTATTACTCGATAATTCATGGGTAGAGCCAAAAAGTGTGTGAACTGTACAAGTTACCAATAATATTGATTAAATGAGGAAGGGGCTCCGGTGTATAGAAAGGGCCTCACCGTTTAAGAAGTAACCATAGAAACGATGGAAGTCACTATTTTTTTTTTATTCATTTACTACCATTACTCATTACTATTTCTTTTTTTATATCGAATATCGGTCCCATTTCTTATTTTGAGGTGAAATGCCTGAAAGAAATAGAAAATAGTGGTTGGGAAGGTCATAGTAGCAAAAGCCATTGGAATTTTTATTTTATACATCGGAAGAATCCGTTTTGTTATTAATTAAACTAGGGGAGGGGAAGAATGACTGAAAGAAAAGAAATCAATTAGTTATTCATCAAAGTTTTATTTGATTCAATGACCAGAGTTAGACGAGGATATATAGCTCGGAGGCGTCGAACAAAAATTCGTTTATTTGCATCAACTTTTCGAGGGGCTCATTCAAGACTTACTCGAACTATTACTCAACAGAAAATGAGAGCTTTGGTTTCTACTCATCGAGATAGGGGTCGGCAAAAGAGAGATTTTCGTCGTTTGTGGATCACTCGGATAAATGCAGTAACTCGGGGGGATAGGGTATCCTATAGTTATAGTCGATTCATACATGATTTGTACAAGAGGCAGTTGCTTCTTAATCGTAAAATACTTGCGCAAATAGCTATATCAAATAGGAATTGTCTTTACATGATTTCTAATGAGATCATCAAATAGGGAGAGGAGAGTGTGAAGAATTTAACGGAATGATTTAAACGGAGTTCCCCGGAGAATGAACTCCGGGAAGGTAGAGTATAAATTCATATGCTAAGAGTAAGAATGAACGAACACGTTAAAAAAAAAAAGAATCGGGTAAGAAGAAATCTTTTTTTCTATTACGTTACGACGTGACAATCAAGTCTCTCGGCTTTTTTTTCCAACAAAACTTCAATTGAAGTTTGAGTTCCAATTAGAATTTTTTTTTATTCAGGCGTAGGCTTATTTATTTCTGATTCTAGGGCTAGTAGTTCTAGGGATTGACTCAGGTCTTTCAAACTGTTTCTCATTATTAAGAAAGGGTAACGAAGATAAAATACGAGCTTGTTTTATGGCAATAGTAATTAATCGTTGTTGTTTCAAGGTCAATCTGTTCACTCTTCTAGATAATATTTTTCCCTGTTCACTAATAAATCGACTAATTAAACTCATGTTTCTATAATCAATTCGATCCCCCGATCCAATTGGTGGGGGCAAACGCCTACGAAAAGATCGTTTGGATTTACGAAAGGGTCGCTTGGTTTTATCCATGGTTCATTCCTTATCTCTAAAATCCTATTTGATTTCTTCATTCATTTTTTGTTTTCGGATCCAACAGAAATAGGATTTGATTTGTTTATATATATATAATATGTTATTTCTTCCTTTTCCTTGCTTGAAAAGGCGGCACGGCACAGATGTTCTGTTCACTCTATTTTTTTATCTCTCCGTGAATCGTATGCTTGTGACAATACGAACAAAATTTTCTCAATTCTAATCGACCGGGTGTATTGTGTCGATTCTTTTGAGTAATATATCTTGAAATGCCCGGCGATTTTTTATTTAAACCATTTCGGACACAGCTGGTACATTCCAAAAGAACTATTACTCTAGCACCTTTACTCTTGGCCATGAACCTCCTTTGAATTTTGGATTTACTCAACTCTTCTATTTTCGACCTGAATCGAAAAAGAAGAAAAGAACAAAAAAGAAATCGAAGTTGCTAACAGCAAATCCAATTTGGAAAGATTCCATTTCAATCAATGGAGTAATACTAAGTAATACCATTTTTTCTAACTATCAACTATTTTCTAACCTCAGTATTTCATTTACTATCTTGTATGGTCTCGAACATCCTGTGTCCTAGAACCACATTTCTAGTTCTGTTCTCCCTCGATTAATTCGATCCTGAACCCGAGTTTCTCGGGAGTTCAATCCACTTTTTTTTTTCTTTCCTTCCTATCCCAAACAAATGAAAAAAAAAAGGAGGGAAATTAGTAACAAAGAATTTTTGTATCTCTACTCTAATCTTCTTCTTCACCCCCTTTCCATCCGAATAACTAGAAAGAAAAAAAGGGGAATACCAACGCATCTGGGAACAAACGATTGATCTCTATCAATAGGCCTGCTAAAGAACCGAACCATAAAGTAGCTAGCACAGGTGCCACGGAGAGATATGTTTTTATATCTCGCATTGCAAAGCCTCCTTCTTTATTGTAAGACATATAATATATTATCAGATGGATGCATATAACTATATAGATATTTATCTAGTTATAGTTAAAGATCACTTGTATTTGTACGCGAAATCTCTAACTAAAAAAAAAGGATACATAGAATAATTCGGTAAATGAGATCAACCTGTTCCTAAAACAGAAAAAAATGATCCCTTCTTTTCTTCCTGAGCATTACCGAAAAATATTCTTTCCTTATATATGTTTATATGTTAGGTTTCATATGTATATAAATCTTTTTTATTATAAGAGACCAAAAAGAAGAAATGGCAAGAAAAATACGATTCTATATAGTATAGAGGAAATAATGATGTTGGAAAACAAGACAGGGATTCTGTACTATGACATAGTACAACTAGTGGAAAGGGATGTAGCGCAGCTTGGTAGCGCGTTTGTTTTGGGTACAAAATGTCACAGGTTCAAATCCTGTCATCCCTACCATATTAGTTCTCCTACAGGCAGTAACGAAAGATCCTTTAAGATCGACTCAAATTGGGCATAATCTTTCATTTTAGAATACTATGATGCATGCTAACTAATAGATTGGATTGGGGATAGGGGTAAAAAAATCCTTTCTTTTCTTTATAGTCATATCTCCTGTCATAAGAAAGCGCTCTTAGTTCAGTTCGGTAGAACGTGGGTCTCCAAAACCCGATGTCGTAGGTTCAAATCCTACAGAGCGTGATTATGTTCTTATAATTGTAATGTAATATCGAATGAAAATAAAATAACTTCACTAACTCGAATTGCAACCTGAATTTGACCTCCTGCAGATTAAGGAGGAGGTCAATCAAAGAAAGAGACGTTACTCAATCAAAGGTCCAACTGATCGCCGCGTCTGTATTGTAAATATGCAGTTACGAATAATCCGGCCAAAGTAATAGGAATTAGACCTAACACGATTCCAAATAGAAAAACTTCAATCATTTCAATTTGTTTGAAAAGGGAGAAAATAAAGGTAATATCTATCCCTAAATACTAATCCCAATCACCCATGAATCTCAATGCCCAATCCAAAAATTGAAAATTGATGAGGGATAAAACTATAGAATACCCGAAAATCTCACAGAAATCTTTTTTTTATTTGAATTGTTCATTCAATGAATTTCAAATAAGTCGTATCTTGCTCAGACCAATCAATAGAGCTGAGGTTATAGTTAAAGCAGCCAGTAGAAAACCAAAATAACTAGTTATAGTAGGCATGAAAGAGCTAAATGAGATACGTTCTTTTTTTTTTTACATATGTTTATAAAGCACTTACCTAAGTTTCTATTTTTGCAAGACAAGTTTTTGCAAGACAAGATAGGATGATAAGAAAAAATACTAATTGACAGAATCAGTTCCAATTGAAAGTTCTTGATTCATCAGTGATTATAGACGGCACTAATAAAGATAGAGTTGGCAGAGGCGGAGGTATAGAAAAAAGATTGATTCATCATCTGTGACATCTACGGATTCCTTGATTTCGAATCAACAGATTCGATTCCGTGGGCAACTCGTGAATCCAGTATAAAAAAAATAGCAATTAGAACTGTTTCGTGTATATTCAAAAATAAATGAAATTCTCTTTTAGTAACTACTATGGAAAAAAAAGAATTGGATTTGAAAAAGAATTTTGATTTTGATCATTTCTTTTTCAACTGTAGATATATAGTAGATAATATTTAATCTATTTTGTTTGGAACAAACGACCC